TACGTGCTCAAAGACGTAAAACAGTCACTTGGGAAATCTTTCAAATAAATGTGCATTCCCCCCTTTTTTTTGATCGTATAGACAAAATATATTTTTTTTCTTCCATTAAAATGAATATCACTGAAATGAAGAATCTCATTTCGAAGACTTACATGAAAATAGAACCAGAATCAGAATTAAAAATTGAAAATGAGGAGACAAAAGAAGAAAAGGAGAAACAGGAAAAAAAAGAGGAAAATGAACGTATAGAAATATCAGAAGCTTGGGATACCTTTATATTTACTCAAGCAATAAGAGGTTTGATGTTAGTAACCCAATCTTTTCTTAGAAAATACATTATATTGCCTTCATTAATAATAGCTAAAAATATTTTACGTATGTTATTATTCCAATTGCCCGAGTGGTACGAGGATTTGAAGGAATGGAATAAAGAGATGCATATTAAATGCACCTATAATGGTGTTCAATTATCAGAAACAGAATTTCCAAAAAATTGGTTAACAGATGGTATTCAGATAAAGATTCTATATCCTTTCTGTCTAAAACCTTGGCGAAAGACTAAGATACGATCAACTAGAAATAAAAGAAATCCAATAAAAAAAAAAGAGAAAAAAAAAAATTTTTGTTTTTTAACAGTCTGGGGAATGGAAGCGGAACTTCCCTTTGGTTCTCCCCGAAAACAACCTTCTTTTTCTGAACCTATTTATAAAGAACTCAAAAAAAGAAATAGAAAAGTTCAAAAAAATATTTTCCAAGTTATAAAATCTTTAAAAGAAAGAATAAATTTATTTCTAAAAGTTTTCAAAAAAAAAACAGGATGGGTCCTCAAAATAGTTCTAGTTATCAAACTAATAATAAAAAAACTGGAAAAAATAAATCCAATTTTCTTATTTATGTTGGGGAAAGAAAAAGTATATGAACCGAACGAAAAGGAAAAAAATTTTAAAATAAATAAAATAAAAAATAATATTCTTCGCGAATCGTCCGTTCCAATTCGACCTATGAATTTGTTAAATTATTTACTAATAGAAAGAAAAATCAAAGATCTTTCTGATAGGACAATCCAAATTAGAAACAAAATAGAACAGACCGCAAAAGACAAGAAAGAAATAGTTTTTTTTTTTGATAATAAAAGATCGGAATCAAAGAAACAGATTTTAAAAATCTTAAAAAGTAAAAATATACGATTAATGCGTAAATCACACTATTTTCTGAAATCATTCATTGCAAAAATATACATAAATATCTTGTTATGTATCATTCCTAAGATCAATACACAACCCTTCTTTGAATCAACAAAAGGGATCTTTAAAAAATACATTTACAACAAGGAAAGAAATAAAAAAAAAGAAGAAATTTTTGAAACAAATGAAAATACAATGAATTTTATTTTGACTATAAATAAGTCGTTTCCCAATACTGATGATACTGAGAATGGGAATCCATATTCCAATTTTTATTGGAACTTATCTTCCTTGTCCCAAGCATATGTATTTTATAAATTATCACAAACTCAATTACTTATGAAATTACTTAATAAGTCTCGTTTGAGACCTGTACTTCAATATCAAGGACGCTATCCTTTTTTTACGGATAAATTAAAAGACTATTGTATGAAATACGGAATATTTGATTCAAAATCAAGACATAAGAAAATTCATACATATACATATGTAATGACCGAATGGAAAAACTGGTTAAAAGGTCATTATCAATACGATTTATCCCCAAAAAAATGGTCTCAATTAGTGCCTCAAAAATGGCGAAATAAAATCAGTCGTATGATTCAAAATAAGAAATCAATCCAATTGGATTTATATAAAAAAGACCAATTCATTCAGTCCATAAAAAAAAATGACTATGCAACAGATTCATTAATGAGTCAAAAAGACAAATGGAAAAAACATTACAGATATAATCTTTTATCATATATGTATATATACTCCGAAAATTCATATCTTTATGGCTCAACATTATCCACATTAGAGGTCAACGGGGCCCAAGAAATTCCATACCATTTCAATATATCGAAACCCGAATCATTTTATGTATTGGCAAGTATACCCAGTAATCATTTTCTAGAAAAAGGATATCTTATTGATAGGAATAAAAATGTGGATAGAAAATATTTGGATTGTAGAATTCTTCATTCTTTTTTTAGAAAAAATACTGATATTGAGATACGTACCAATACACATATCGGCATCAAGATTAAGAAAAATACTAAAACTGAAATTAGGAATTTTAAAAAATTGAAAAAAAAAAAAGATCTTTTTTTTTTTTCAATTCATCAAGAGATCAAACCAAGCAATCAAAAAAGAACCTTTTTTGATTGCTTGGGAATGAATCAAGAAAGGTTCTATGATACCGAATCAAATCATGATACTAGGTTCCATCTAGAACCTTGGTTTTTCCCAGAATTTGTGCTACTTTTTGATGTATATAAAATTCCACCTTGGAACATCCCAATTAAATCAATATTTTTTAACTATCATAGAAATGAAAAAAGTAAAAACATCAAGGTAAATCCAAAGAAGAATCTTTATATACATATACCATTACCATATAATAAAAAAAAAAACCTGGAATTAGGAAATTTGAATCAGGAAAAAAACGAACAAAAAATCCAAGGAAATCTTGGATCGAATCTACGAAAACAAAAGAAAAAAAAAACCTTAGAAGAACATTACACAAGATATGAAATTGAAATGAACAAGGATAAAAAAAAAAAACAATATCAATATAAAAGCAAGAAGGAAATGGAACTAGATTCCTTTTTGAAAAAATATTTACTTTTTCAATTAAGATGGGCTGATCCCTTGAATCAAAGAATAATGGATAATATAAGGATATATTGTCTCCTACTTAGACTGAGAAATCCAAAGGAAATTGCTATATCCTCAATTCAAAGAGGTGAAATAAATCTAGACGAAATATTGATTCAAAAGGACTTAGTTCTTACAGAATTGATAGGAAAGGGAATCTTAATTATTGAACCAATTCTTCTATCTATAAGAAGGGACGTAAAATATATTCTATATCAAACTATAGATATTTTATTGGTGGATAAGAAGAAACACCAAACTAATAAAAGATACACAAAAAAAAGATATATTGATAAAGGGGGGTTTGAAAAATACATTGCACCACACAGGAACAAATTTGTTAGTATAGACAAAAATCATTATGATTTACTTGTTCCTGAGAATCTTCTATCTACTAGACGTCGGAGAGAATTTCGAATTCGAATTTGTTTTAATCCCCGGACCTGGAATGTTGCCCATATAAATCCAAGATTTTCCAATGAAAACAAAAAAAAAAACTGTGAACAATTTTTGAATGAGGACAAGCATATTAATACATATGCAAAAAAATTCATTAAATTCAAATTGTTTCTTTGGCCCAACTATCGATTAGAAGATTTAGCTTGTATGAATCGCTATTGGTTTGATACCAATAATAGCACTCGTTTCAGTATGTCAAGAATACATATGTATTCACAATTCAGAATTAATTCAATTCAAACGAAAAATTATAAAATTTATAGTTGATTTCCTCTTTATTGTGTAACATATTCGGTAGACAAAAGTCAAATGATATATACTGATTCTAATATATAATGCTGATTTCATAGTGTATCAATTTTCATTAGGAGGACCCTAATTTTTTTAAAAGTAAAATTTGAAATAAAAAGAAAAAAAGTATATCAAAAAATGAAATCCAATTTTTATGTGTACTAGATGAAAAAATGAAAAAAAAAAAATTAGCATAAAAAATATTATTATTTTTCCTGATAGGTCAAATTAACAGAAAAAAAAGTAGTTAAAGATAGAAATTTTCATTTATTTTTATGGTAAAAAATTCATTCATCTCAGTTCTTCCACAGGAAGAAAAAAAAGAAAACAGTGGGTCTGTTGAATTTCAAGTATTCTATTTCACCAATAAGATTCGGAGACTTACTTCACATTTGGAATTGCACAAAAGAGATTTTTTATCACAAAGGGGTCTGCAAAGAATTCTGGGAAAACGTCAACGACTATTGACTTATTTGTCAAAGAAAAATAAAGCACGTTATAAGAAATTAATGGATCAGTTAGATATTCGGGAACCAAAAACTCGTTAATTTTAATTTGTTATTCCTATTATTAGTCTTTTTTTTTCAGTTATTAGTAAGTTATTAGTATTAGATTTGTCATTTGAATTCACATTTTGATAAATTCAGGAAATAAAATAATGAATTAAGGAAGAAAAAATATGACTATGACTATACCGTATACAAGAAAAAATTTCATAAAAGTCAATATGGGTCCTCACCACCCATCAATGCATGGTGTTCTTCGGCTAATCATTACTCTAGATGGGGAAGATGTTATTGATTGTGAACCTATATTGGGCTATTTACACAGAGGGATGGAAAAAATAGCGGAGAACCGAACAATTATACAATATTTGCCTTATGTAACACGTTGGGATTATTTAGCTACTATGTTCACAGAAGCAATAACAGTAAATGCACCAGAACGATTGGAAAGTGTTGAAGTGCCTAAAAGAGCCAGTTATATAAGAGTAATTATGCTGGAGTTGAGTCGTATAGCCTCCCATTTGTTATGGCTTGGACCTTTTATGGCAGATATCGGTGCACAGACCCCCTTTTTCTATATTTTCAGAGAGAGGGAATTAATATATGATCTATTCGAAGCCGCCACAGGTATGCGAATGATGCATAATTATTTCCGCATCGGAGGAGTAGCTGCGGATCTACCTTATGGCTGGATCGATAAATGTTTGGATTTTTGTGATTATTCTTTAAAAGAAGTTGTTGAGTATCAAAAACTCATTACGCGAAATCCCATTTTTTTGGAACGAGTTGAAGGAGTGGGCATTATTGGTGGGGAGGAGACAATAAATTGGGGTTTATCAGGACCAATATTACGAGCTTCTGGAATCCAATGGGATCTTCGTAAAGTTGATCATTATGAGTGTTACAATAAATTTGATTGGGAAGTTCAATGGCAAAAAGAAGGGGATTCATTAGCTCGTTATTTAGTACGAATTGGTGAAATGCAAGAATCAATCAAAATTATTAAACAGGCTTTAGAAGGAATTCCTGGGGGCCCTTATGAGAATTTAGAAGCCCGTCGCTTTCATAGGGCAAAAAATTTCGAATGGAATAATTTTGAATATAGATTTATTACTAAAAAACTTTCACCCAATTTTGAATTGTTAAAGCAAGAACTTTATGTAAGGGTAGAAGCGCCAAAAGGAGAGTTAGGAATTTATTTGATAGGAGATAGTAGTGTTTTCCCCTGGAGATGGAAAATTCGTCCACCCGGTTTCATCAATTTGCAAATTATTCCTCATCTAGTTAAAAGAATGAAATTGGCCGATATCATGACAATACTAGGTAGTATAGATATCATTATGGGAGAAGTTGATCGTTGAAATGATAATTGATACGATAGAAATACAAACTATCAATTCTTTTTATAGATTGGAATCCTTAAATGGAGTCTATGGAATAATTTGGAATTTTGTACCTATTTTCACTCTTATCTTAGGAATCACAATGGGGGTATTAGTCATTGTGTGGCTAGAAAGAAAAATATCCGCAGCAATACAACAACGTATTGGACCTGAATATGCAGGTCCATTAGGAATTCTTCAAGCTTTATCGGATGGGACCAAACTACTATTGAAGGAGGATGTCCTTCCATCTAGAGGTAATATTCGTTTGTTTAGTATTGGACCTTCTATAGCAGTCATATCAATTTTACTAAGTTTTTTAGTAATTCCCTTTGGATATCATCTTGTTTTAGCTGATCTCAGTATAGGTGTTTTTTTATGGATTGCCATTTCAAGTATTGTCCCCATTGGTCTTCTTATGTCAGGATATGGATCAAATAATAAATATTCCTTTTCAGGCGGTCTACGAGCTGCTGCTCAATCCATTAGTTATGAAATACCATTAACTCTATGTGTGTTAGCAATATCTCTACGTGTGATTCGTTGGAACATGAACTTTTTTTTTAAGTCTTAAGTAAATAAAAATAAATTGAATATTTTTCGTTTTAATAAATATAAATATCTTCATTTCGTTTCTTTTTATTTTTTTTGCACATTTCAGTTTAATGAGTTAAACCAGATAGTTAGATGAGTGAAACAAAACTGCTTCTAAATTTGCAGTAAAACAAGAAAAAATCTCATTCCCTAGGTACAAGAAGGAAATTTAAGTAAAAATAAGCCGTTTACCCCAAGATTAAGATTCTTTGATTAGTAGTCATATCTTGAAGCGGGTGCAAAAGATCAACTGTATGGAATTTCTACTACTGTCTGTCTTGTATGTATTACTATACGAAGGATTAATCAAAAATAAGTGAGCAGTTAGGGACACTAAAGTACGCAAAGGATGAGTAATGGAAAAAATGTAAGGTATCAAAAAAAGAGGTTTTTTTGTATAAAACTTTGTATAAAACGAATCATATTATCATAATCATATTATCATAATAAGTAATAAGGATAAGGGCTTAAAGTTGGTAGAAATGATAAAGCAGTACTTCCCCACGATTCCGATTTAGAGTATGCTACTATTCGCTCATTAAAGAAATGACTATCAAGAACGAATTAATCCTTTATTTTCTTTACTTTTTTTGAATATAACGAGTATTTTATTGAAGGATTAAGTTATTACTGAACAAAGAGAAATTTTCATTAACTATAAGGGATGAGATAAATTCGGAAGTGCTTTTTATTATTCTAGCAGACGGAATTTTATTGGTCGAATTGAGGATTCTCCAACTTCCAATGTATCTTTCATTCTATTTACCTCTGCTCGAAGGATAGCAATAATCTAGTCCTTATCTTACATTTATTTGTAGCCATAGAGGAGCCGTATGAAACTTAGGTTTCATGTACGGTTTTGGAATAGCGATGGGAGCAGTGATGTTATCATCGACTATAATTATCTAACAGTTCAAGTACAGTTGATATAATTGAGGCACAGTCAAGATACGGTTTTGGAGGATGGAATCTGTGGCGTCAGCCCATAGGGTTTCTAGTTTTTATAATGTCTTCTCTAGCAGAATGTGAAAGATTACCCTTTGATTTACCAGAAGCAGAAGAAGAATTAGTAGCAGGTTATCAAACCGAATATTCAGGTATCAAATATGGGTTCTTTTATCTTGCTTCTTACCTAAATTTATTAATTTCTTCATTATTTGTAACAGTTCTTTACTTAGGTGGGTGGAATTTTTCTATTCCGTACATATCTATTAGTGAACTTTTTGGAATAAAAAAAATGTTTAGGGTCTTTGTAATGATGATTGGTATCTTTATTACATTAACTAAAGCTTATTTGTTTCTGTTCATTCCTATCGCAACAAGATGGACTTTACCTAGGATGAGAATGGATCAGTTATTAAATCTTGGATGGAAATTTCTTTTACCTATTTCTTTGGGTAATCTATTATTGACAACTTCTTCTCAACTTGTTTCACTATAAACTATATTTATATATTTATTCATATTTATATATATTTATGTATATATACATACTTTTACTATACTTTATTATACTTACTTTATTATACTTTATCTTTATTCTTTATTTTTCTTTATATATTTATTTTATTTTTGATATTCAATTCAATTAAATATTCAATAAACAATAAAAAAAAATAATAATAAAGAAAAATAAGTGAAAACGATAATTCTATTTTATATTCATAACTTCTCTCAACCAAGAGAAAGAAGCATAAAATTTTTCATGGATATCCACAATATGTTCCCTATGGTTACTGGGTTCATGAATTATGGCCAACAAACAATACGAGCTGCAAGGTACATTGGTCAAAGTTTCATAATTACTTTATCCCATACAAATCGTTTACCTGTAACTATTCAATATCCTTATGAAAAATCAATAACGTCAGAGCGTTTCCGTGGTCGAATTCACTTTGAATTTGATAAATGTATTGCTTGTGAAGTATGTGTTCGCGTATGCCCCATAGACCTTCCCATTGTTGATTGGAAATTTGAAAAAGATATTAAGAAAAAACAATTGCTTCATTATAGTATTGATTTTGGAGTCTGTATTTTTTGTGGTAACTGTGTCGAGTATTGTCCAACAAGTTGTTTATCAATGACTGAAGAATATGAACTTTCTACTTATGATCGTCACAAATTGAATTATAATCAAATTTCTTTGAGTCGGTTACCAATGTCAAGGATTGAAGATTACACTATTCAAACAGTTATGGATTCAACAACTCAAATGAAAAAAGAAAAACTCCTTGGTTCAAGAACGATTACAAATTACTAAGGTTTTAATCTTGTTTCGGTATAAAAACCCCAAGTTTTTTTTTTCATTCAATTAGGAACGTATCATATAAAAAAGAGTTCCTTTCCTGGCCCCTTTAGTAAGGTCATGAAATATTTTGACTTTTTTTATCTTTTCTTTAATAATGGATTTACCTGGATCAATACATGAAATACTTGTAGTATTTCTGGGATTAGTTCTTATATTAGGAGGTCTGGGAGTAGTATTACCTACGAATCCTTTTCATTCTGCCTTTTCATTGGGATTGGTTCTTGTTTGTATATCCTTATTCTATATTTTATCCAATTCCTATTTTATAGCTGCCGCTCAATTTCTTATTTATGTGGGGGCCATAAATGTTTTAATCATATTTGCTGTGATGTTCATGAACGGTTCAGAATATTCCAATGATTCCCATCTGTGGACCGTTGGAGATGCCATCACTTCACTGGTTTGTACAAGTATTTTTTTTTTATTAATGACTACTATCCCAGATACGTCATGGTACGGGATTCTTCGGACTACAAGATCAAATCTGATTATAGAACAGGACTTAATAAGTAACGTTCAACAAATTGGGATTCATTTATCCACAGATTTTTATCTTCCTTTTGAACTTATTTCAATAATTCTTTTAGTTTCCTTGATAGGTGCAGTTACTATGGCTCGTCAATAATATAATAACAATAACAACTTCCATCCTTAGAATGAAAAAAGGATTAAAAGTTTTTCTATTTTTTTTTTTCAATCTATTGTTAATGCTTTCTTGCGTTCTGTAATTCTTCTATTCTAGTCAACAGAATCGGTTGAATTTTTGTTCATATTGAAATGAATTGAGATTGATGAGGAATTCGTCAATGATGTTGGAACATATACTTTTTCTGAGTGTTTATTTATTTTCTATTGGTATCTATGGATTGATCACAAGTCGAAACATGGTTAGAGCACTTATGTGTCTTGAGCTTATACTGAATTCGGTGAATATAAATCTCGTAACATTTTCCGATATATTTGATAGTCGGCAATTAAAAGGAGAAATTTTCTCAATCTTTGTTATAGCCATTGCAGCTGCTGAAGCAGCTATTGGGCTAGCTATTGTTTCGTCGATCCATCGTAACAGAAAATCAATTCGTATCAATCAATCAAATTTGCTGAATAATTAGTAATAATTTTTCTATAGTCATTGTTCTTCTATTTTCATATATCATATAGAAATCAAAACATAATACTTCCAGAATTATAATATTATAATTCTAAATGGAATCTAAAAAAAAAAAAGAAAATCCAATCCAATATCAAAATACCAAAAGATCTATTATTTATTATCTTTTTTCTTTTTTTCATATAGATTTATGATCTAGCTACTAACCTATTCTATTTAAAAACAATCTGATATCATCATATCCTTATATTTTATTTATTTTATTTGATATTTTTTTTCTATATTTATTTTAGATATTAGACAGATTTTTATATTTTTAACTTTTTTTTAGACTATTTCTATTCTATAGATATAGATATTGAACTCATATTTTCTATATTAATAGGATTACTTAGAATTCCGAGAATTCTACTAAATTCTAAATTAAATTTTATAATTCTAGAAAATTCAATCGAAATTTCATTTAATTAAGATTAATACAAAAAATAAAATTTAACATAAATGAAATTCGTGACTCGTATTTTATGGTTATTGAAACGGAAATCAAAGTATCTTGGCCCCTTCTCATAAACAGATTAGAGAATATATTTATTCTTCAAATTTTGATAAATCATTGATTCGTCTGGTGTCTACGATAGACAAAAAAAAAAATATATTATTTAATTTTATAATCTTACCACCAGATTGAAAATATTTTGTGTTCAAAACTTCTAGACCCAATGTCACATTCAGTAAAAATATATGATACATGTATAGGGTGTACCCAATGTGTACGAGCTTGCCCCACGGATGTATTGGAAATGATCCCTTGGGACGGATGTAAAGCTAAGCAAATTGCTTCTGCACCAAGAACAGAAGATTGTGTAGGTTGTAAGAGATGTGAATCCGCTTGCCCAACGGATTTTTTGAGTGTTCGCGTTTATTTATGGCATGAAACAACTCGCAGCATGGGTCTTTCTTATTGATACGTGACAAAAAACTTCACTTGAATCATTTGATTCCTCTTTACCGACAAAAACCCGTACTCGAGAAAAGAAAATATATTAATATATATATATTTTCTTTTCTCGAGTACGGGTTTTCTGGTCAAAATTTATCTTGTCTTTATCACGAGTTATTTTCCTTGGTTAACAATACTTCTTGTTTTGCCGGTATTTGCAGGCTCTTCCATTTTCTTTTTACCTCATAGGGGAAATAAGGTATATAAGTGGTATACTATATGTATATGTATACTGGAGCTCCTTCTAATGACTTATGTATTTTGTTATCATTTTAAATTGGACGATCCATTAACCCAACTGAAGGAGGATTCTAAATGGATAAATCTTTTTAATTTTCACTGGAGACTGGGAATCGATGGAGTTTCCATAGGACCCATTTTATTGACAGGATTTATCACTACTTTAGCTACTTTAGCGGCTTGGCCAGTTACTCGAAATCCTCGATTTTTCTATTTCCTAATGTTAGCAATGTATAGTGGCCAAATAGGATCATTTTCTTCTCGAGACCTTTTACTTTTTTTTATCATGTGGGAATTAGAATTAATTCCTGTTTACTTACTTTTATCGATGTGGGGGGGAAAGAAACGCCTGTACTCAGCTACAAAGTTTATTTTGTACACTGCAGGAGGTTCCATTTTTCTCTTAATAGGAGTTCTAGGGATAGGTTTATATGGTTCCAATGAACCGACATTAGATTTTGAAAGATTAGTTAATCAATCATATCCTTTAGCATTGGAAATAATATTTTATTTTGGTTTCCTTATTGCTTATGCTGTCAAATCGCCGATTATACCCCTACATACATGGTTACCAGAGACCCACGGGGAAGCACATTACAGTACATGTATGCTTCTAGCCGGAATCTTATTAAAGATGGGAGCATATGGATTGATTCGTATCAATATGGAATTATTAGCTCATGCTCATTCTAGATTCTCCCCCTGGTTGGTTATAGTAGGAATAATACAAATCATTTATGCAGCTTCAACCTCTCTCGGTCAACGCAATTTAAAAAAACGTATTGCCTATTCTTCCGTATCTCACATGGGTTTCACAATTATAGGAATTGGTTCTATAACTGGCATGGGACTCAATGGAGCCATTTTACAAATAATTTCTCATGGATTTATTGGTGCTGCACTTTTTTTCTTGGCAGGAACGGGTTGTGATAGAATACGTTTTGTTTATCTCGACGAGATGGGGGGAATATCTATCCCAATGCCAAAAATTTTTACCATATTTAGTAGTTTCTCGATGGCTTCTCTTGCATTGCCAGGAATGAGTGGTTTTGTTGCAGAATTCTTAGTATTTTTTGGAATAATTACCAGCCAAAAATATTTTTTCATGTCAAAAATGTTAATCACCTTTTTAATGGCAATTGGAATGATATTAACTCCTATTTATTTATTATCTATGTTACGTCAGATTTTCTATGGATATAAGCTATTCAATATTTCAAATTCTAATTTTTTGGATTCTGGACCACGAGAACTATTTGTTTCGATCTGTATCTTTCTACCTGTAATAGGAATTGGTATTTATCCTGATTTTGTTCTCCCGTTATCGGTTGACAAGGTACAAGTTATACTATCTAATTTTTTTTTTAGATCCTAATTCTTTTTATAGATTAGATATTTTCCATTAATTATAAAGAAAGTCTTAGAATTACTTGACTTTCATATTTTCAATATTATTCGTTGTATAATGAAAAAAAAAAAAAAATGAGGAGTGAATTAGAATTGTAATGAGATACATCTAGAGTTTTTGAGAACCGTTTGAATAATTCCTCCATTCAACATTCAAACGGTTCTCAAAAACTCGCACTTCATCGTCTATCAGACGATGTTTTTATGTATTCTTCATTTAGTTTCTTTTATCCAATTAGATATTAATGGGAATGAACCATAACTATGGAATCCTATTCCCAATAGATTGATCCCCAAATAGCATATCCAAATTAGGAGAAATCCTATAAAAGCCACAAATGCCGAATTCATCGCTTGATCTTGCAATCTTTTATTTGTTCTAGTATGTAAATAAATTGCAAATATGGTCCAAGTAATAAAAGCCCAAGTTTCTTTAGGGTCCCAATTCCAATAAGAACCCCATGCTTCATTAGCCCATACTGCTCCAGAAAGAATGCCTATGGTTAAAAAGGTAAACCCTAAACTAATGACACGATAACTCCAATAATCCAAACGCTGAATCAATTGATATTTGTAAAAATTTTGAAATCCACTTCTTTTTTCGTTCAAATATTCAATCTCACCAAAGAAAAAGGACTTCCTTAAATAATTCTTCTTTTTCAAAAAAAAAAATTGATGTTTTTTCGAAATGTAATCACTATAAAAGCAACTGATAATAATGATCCGCATAAAAGCGCTGCATAGCTCAATAACATCATACTTACATGCATAATTAACCACTGAGATTGTAGAGCAGGTACTAATATTTTGGATTGATGCATTTCAGTTGAAAGACCTGACATGGCGAAACCTTGAGTAAAAATAGTACTTGGTGCAGTTATTGCGCTTAAACCACTTTTTTTATTCCCAAAATACGGAATCATATGAATAATGGATAAACTCCATGAAAGGAAGATTAATGATTCGTATAAATTACTTAAGGGAAAATGCCCCGAAGAAATCCAACGAAAAACTAAAAACCCTGTGATAGATAAAAAAGTAGCTATTATACCTTTTTTTGACGAATTACGTAATCCTTCGATTTCGTGGACTAATAAGTTCATCAAATGAATCATAATCATAATTGAAATGATCGAAAAAGAAATATGAGTGAATATATGTTCTAACGTCGCAAATATTATAAACATAACATACAAAAGGGTACTTATTAAATAATGGAAATCGGGGAATATTAAATCTATTGTATTTCTTTTATATTTAAAAAAATATTATTTTTGTTATGGGTTATGCCACCACTCGGACTCGAACCGAGATGCTCTAGCACTGCTTCCTAAGAGCAGCGTGTCTACCAATTTCACCATGGCGGCTTACCTGAAATAATAATAGTAAATTGGTGTTGAATTGTCGAGATTCAATCAAGTTTAGGAAACATTAGAGTCAATTAAGAAAGATGCATTTTCATTCATATGTAAATGTTGAATATCAATAATCCTTAGTTAGTATCTTCGGAAGTTCAGTTTTACAATCAACTTTTCCATTTCTGTACTATAACTATAGTATAAACCAACCTAGATTTTGTTTATCCAGAAAAGTCCTAATTCAAGACTTTCGTTCTCAGTCGAGGTATATAAAATTCATAAATTGTTTTAATTATTTTCCATTCCTTCTCGTTTTATAAAAAAAAAAATTTCTTAATAAACATAATTATATAAATTATAATTATATTATAATTATATAATATATTTATATATATAAATAAATATAATTAGGATTATCCATATATTACAATTCAAAATTTCATAATGAAATCTAAAGAAAGATTTGTTCGAATGATTTCGACACCCGACACCATTGTGCTTTTCAAAAAAGAAAAGCACAATTCATAGGAAATAAAAAACCATCTCATGAATTCAATTTCAATATGGAATATATTATAAATAACTATAGTATAAAAAAAAATATGATAAAAAAATGCAGTACAAAATACTGGGTATGAGTACTTAGAATCCAATCCAGTAAATATAAAGATTCTTTTTTTTTCATATTTCCTAGGGCTAACTAATATTAAGAAGTTCAATAAAAAAAAAAACACACATTAAAAAATGTGAATTCGTTGTCTTCCAATTCAAAAATTGAAGATTGAAAGTTCGTTGAGACATGTCAATTAGGATTTGTACAAGACTTTTTTTTGTCGCACAAAAAGATTTTTTGAATGTCCTGTAGAAATAGATTTAGCTAAAGAAAAAGCCTTTACTGCTGCTAAATAGCCCTTTTTTTTCCAAAAATTTCTACGAATACGTTTTTTTGACATAGAAATACGTTTTTTTGGAACTGCCATTTTTTTTTTTAGTAGGTGACTCTTTTTTATCGTTGTATGTGAAAGACATATATTGGTCCAAATATATTATTTTTTAGTATTCATTATCCATATTTATATTTATTTAATCAAGAATATACGAATATAAGAGCATCCATCATGTTCTGAAACAACATAAAAATAGATGAAGAATATAAAAAAAAAATACAATTACAATAAAGATAAAAGAATAAAATTATATTAATAATTTATTAAAATAAATTATAAAAATTTATATGATTTAAATGATTATAAATTATATATAAATTATAATTTATTATTTAAAAAAATTTATAATAAAAAATTTATAATAAATAATAATAAATAAAGTAAAGTATAATAAATAAAGAGATAAAGAGATCCTTAACTGAACTGTAATATAATAAAATTTTAATTTATAAACTTCAATTTATTAATCTATAAATAAACTTTTAAAATAAACTTAAAAAGACTAATAGTAATATACTATAACTATAAATAAACTATCTAACTACTATATATTATATATGTATAATAATATATTATATATAATATATTATATAGATAATAAAATAATAAATTATAGATAATAATTTATCTCACAATATTACAATAATTTTTTGTACAAAAAATTATTGTAATTAGCATAATTAGAATGTAAAAAAAAAAAGAACAATTTGTTTTCTTATGGAATATACATATATATATGCATGGATAATACCTCTTTTTCCGCTACCAGTTACTATGTCAATAGGATTTGGACTTTTACTTATTCCGACAGCAACAAAAAAAATTCGTCGTATGTGGGCTTTCCCAAGTATTTTACTGCTAAGTATAGCTATGTGGTTTTCGGCTAATCTGTCTATTCAGCAAATAAATGGAAGTTTGACCTATCAATATCTATGGTCTTGGGCCATCAATAATGATTTTTTATTAGAGTTCGGATACTTGATTGATCCACTTACTTCTATTATGTCAATACTAATTACTACTGTTGGAATCATAGTTTTTATTTATAGTGACAATTATATGTCTCACGATCAAGGATATTTGAGATTTTTTTCTTATATGAGTTTTTCCAATGCTTCGATGTTGGGATTAGTTACTAGTTCCAATTTGATACAAATTTATCTTTTTTGGGAACTTGTGGGAATGTGTTCGTATTTATTGATAGGTTTTTGGTTCACGCGACCCATTGCAGCAAGTGCTTGTCAAAAAGCTTTTGTAACTAATCGTATAGGAGATTTTAGTTTATTATTAGGAACCCTAGGATTTTATTGGATAACTGGTTGTTTCGAATTTCGGGATATGTTTCAAATAGTTAATAACTTGGTTTATAATAATGGTGTCAATTCTTTATTTGCTACTTTATGTGCCTTTTTATTATTTGTTGGTGCAGTTGCTAAATCCGCACAATTCCCCCTTCACGTATGGTTACCCGATGCCATGGAAGGTCCCACTCCCATTTCGGCTCTTATACACGCTGCTACTATGGTAGCAGCAGGAATTTTTCTTATAGCTAGGCTTCTTCCTCTTTTCATAGTTATACCTTACATGATGAATATCATTTCTTTAGTAGGTATAATAACAGTACTCCTAGGAGCTACTTTGGCTCTTGCCCAAAGAGACATTAAAAGAAGTTTAGCGTATTCTACAATGTCTCAATTGGGTTATATTATATTAGCTCTAGGTATAGGTTCTTATCGAGCTGCTTTATTCCATTTGATCACCCATGCTTATTCTAAAGCTTTATTGTTCTTGGGATCCGGATCCATTATCCATTCAATGGAACCTATTGTTGGATATTCACCAGAGAAAAGTCAGAATATGGTTCTTATGGGAGGTTTAAGAAGATATGTTCCAATTACAAAAAATACTTTTTTTTTAGGTACACTTTCTCTTTGTGGTATTCCACCCCTTGCTTGTTTTTGGTCCAAAGATGAAATTCTTCATGATAGTTGGTTTTACTCACCAATTTTCGCACTAATAGCTTGGTTCACAACAGGATTAACTGCATTTTATATGTTTCGGATGTATTTATTGATCTTTGATGGATATTTGCGTGTTCATTTTCAAGATTATACTAATTTTCGTAGTACTAAAAAAAGCTCGTTTTATTCAATATCTCTATGGGGAAAGGGGGCATTTAAGGGAATCAATAGGAATTTAATTTTTGAAAAAATGAATAAGGTTTGCTTTTTTTCAAAAGATATATCTATATCTCAAATTGACAAGAATGTAAGAAATGTAAGAAGTAATATACGAGACTTTAGTACTCACTATAAAAATAAATATACTTATATTTATCCTCATGAATCGAACAATACTATGTTATTTCCTTTACTTTTATTAGTACTTTTTACTTTGTTCATTGGATCAATAGGAATTTCTTTTAATGTAGGGGGAATAGATTTTGATCTATTATCAAAATGGTTAACTCCATCGACAACTCTTTTTCATCAAAACTCTAATTCTTCCGAGGATTGGTATGTATTTTTTTCAAATTTTGTTTTCTCAGTAAGTATAGCTCTTTTCGGACTATTGATAGCATCTATTTCTTATGGATCTGTTTATTCATCTTTCCAAAATTTGGACTTAATTAATTCATTTTTTAAATTAAAAGGAGGCCCTAAAAGGTTTTTATTGGAAAAAATAAAAAATGTGATATACAAATGGTCATATAATCGTGGTTATATAGATATTTTTTATACTCGGATTTTCACCAAGAGTATAAGAGGATTAGCCAACATAACTCAGTTTTTTGATAAATATATAATTGATGGAATTATAAATGGGATTGGTGTTGCAAATCTTTTTATGGGAGAAGGAATAAAATATATGGGGGGTGGACGAATTTCATCTTATCTATTCTTATATTTTTATTATGTATCTATCTTTTTATTTTTATTCATTCTTTTCTTTTTCTCTTCTTTCAGTCTTCCGAATTCCCAATTATCTTGATGGGTATCCAGATCAGAATCTTCGTAAACTGGGCTATCTTGATAGCGTGCCTCTTTCAAGTAAAAGTTAAATTCATCCTTT